ATATAATTCAGAAGAATATGTAAGTGATTCATAGACAGCATCTCGTTCTTTTATCAGAGGTTCTACCAATTGATATGTTTCCATAAATAATTGAAATTCAATTTCGTGATCTATATCTTCAATTTTTGGAAACTTAGAAAGTTCTTCTATTAAACCCTGATCAATAAACCGATAAAACCCTTCAAATTGTATCTGATTAAATCCGGGTATTGTAGATGTTCCCTCTTTGCCATCCCCGAGCATCTTTTTTGAATTTCCCATTTATCCGTTTATTGAAAAAATCCCATCCCATCTCTCATTCTTCACCGAATCATATCCATAGAATTCGATCTAGCAATAATGGAATTTCTATTCTGTTTACTGAATCACATGAAATTTTATTCAACTCCACGATATATGGAATGTATGAAATACGTATGAACGGAGACTAGATTCAAATGGCATTTTTTATAAGAAAGAGATCCAAATGGAACAGAATTGAGAAATACCACTGGAACTTATGGAGTTTTGTAAAGACTAGAAAAAAGTAATTTCATTTTCACCTATGATATTACATATTCCAATTCGATTGCATACCATAAAAAAAATGTATCCACGATTGGATCTGTTCGAGCAGATAAACATATAATAAATAGAAAATTTTTTTTTTAACCACTTTACTTTTCCATGTATTTGTATTTCATTGTTCAAAAAAATATTTGCAAAAAAGAGATTGATTTTTACCTATTTTGAATAGATATCGTTAGAATATCATTGAATTTAAGTAGGTAAGAAAACTTGTGTTTTTTTATTTATTAATTTTTTTTATTATTAAAAAAAAAAGAATGCACAGATATTTATGTCTATTTTTCTTCTTTTATTGTGGTACAGTTCTATTTGGGACAGCACATGCTGTGCTCTATCAAAAATGAAATTTTCTCTTCAATGTATTCAATCAAAAATTGAAATATAAAAATTTAGTGAGAATTACTCCTCAAAAGCATCCCTAGAGAGATAAAATATCCCATTATAGAGCTATAGCTCTATAACACAACGTAACGTATGTTCTGATTCTGGGGTTTACATATACTCATCATTACTGTTATAATTGAAACTGAAGAAGATTTCTTTTGAATTGAAAAAAATCAATATAGATTAGTTATAAATCCATTTCTAATGATTTTCTTAATATTATTAGAAAGAAAAAAATGTAGATTTTAATTTGAATTAAAAAATGGTCATGAATTTACAGTCAATAGTTAATGGTTCTGGTTTGTACTGGATTCTATATTTTGTGACTCAAAATCTATATATATATTTTTTTCAGAGTTGAAAAAAAAAAAGAGAAAATTGGAATCTAGTTTCTATCGTTTTGGCGGCATGGCCGAGTGGTAAGGCGGGGGACTGCAAATCCTTTTTCCCCAGTTCAAATCCGGGTGCCGCCTCAACAACAGACCCTATTATAACAAACGTAGGAAAAGACTCTTGATACTTTCGTTTCGTGGTTATAAGCCCCGGGCTCTCGAGGTTCTATTCTCTAACCTAACGTTTTGCCTATCAGATTCAAGGAAAACTTAAAGTAGTGGAGGGAAATCCGTAAATCTTGACTTTCCACTACTAATTTAGTTCCACTTAACTGAGTCTTCCATTAGATTGGATAGGAATTAAATTTTTTTTTTGGAAAGGACCTAAGATACTTTGGATACAGACTCATGAAAGTCTCGTAATGCTCAGACATTCAATCAATATGAAATTAGATGAAGAATTGCCTTTCATTTTACTTCCAAAAATAAAAAACGATAAAAGAAAGAAAAAGTCTTATTCTTTCTACATGTGAGTGAGATTCCTTAGATACTTCAAAAAGTGTCCATTTGCTTATGTTTACATCTTGTCGATTCTACTAGAAATTCTATAATTAAGAATAACTCATTATAAGATAAGCGGATTTTTTGGAGTAGTTCATCAATGGTGACCAAATACCTCTCCCTTTTTTTGACTCTGCACCAGTGATTTCACTATTATTAGTGAACAATAATGGAATAGTTTCTTCATATTCATAGAAATAGGGGACAGAATTCACATGGATATAGTAAGTCTCGCGTGGGCTGCTTTAATGGTAGTTTTTACATTTTCCCTCTCTCTCGTAGTGTGGGGAAGAAGTGGACTCTAGAAGTACTCCTAATTGCGTTAATAATAAAACTCTACCAACCTGTATCAATTGTTTTAGTTTTCTAGACCGTTCGGCAATTTTTGTAAGATTTTTTTTTAGAAATTGGATTTATGTTTTGTTTTATTGACTCATTTTCTATTTTTATATCAGGGTTTACGCGGTTAACCATTCATGGGGTAACCCCCTTTATAAATCTGAAGAAGTTTTCATCGAATGGGGATTATCTGTATTAAATGGATCAAATAAACAAATGAAATTGAGAAAGTATGTACATACATTTAATATTCTATTTAATTTATATTGACGTTTATAAAGAAAAAGAGAGATATAGGTGGATTCCTTTATATTAAG